ATTTATTCGTTTATCTGACGAATAATAACAATAAATTTTTAATAAAACAATAAACTATAAAATCAATAAGCAAATAAAAAATCTTTACCCTAAAATTTTAAATAAACCCCTTAAATTTTATTTAAAATTTTTTAATAATAATTAAATAATAAACTTATTAATTTAAAGTAAAAATATTATTAATTAATTAAAACTATACCGCAACTAACTAAACTTCAAGATAATCCCTTAATTTATAATGAAGTTTGCTGGTTAATTAATTTAATAAGCTATTAATCTATTTATTCGTTTATCTGACGAATAATAACAATAAATTTTTAATAAAACAATAAACTATAAAATAGATAAGCAAATAAAAATCTTTATCCTACAATTTTAAATAAACCCCTTAAATTTTATTTAAAATTTTTTAATAATAATTAAATAATAAGCTTATTAATTTAAAGTAAAAATCTTATTAACTAATTAAATTTATAAAATAACTAACCAAGCTTCAAAATAATCCCTTAATTTATGATAAAGTTTGTTGGTTAATTAATTTAATGAGTTATTAATCTATTTATTCGTTTATCTGACGAATAAATCCGAATTTAATTAAATAAAAACCATTTTTAATAAACTATAGGCTATTTTAATATATATGCAATTAATTTAAATTCGGGCAATTGTAAAGTATAAAAGTAATTAATCAAATTATAATTTTTATTGTATTTAATAGAATTTTAAAAAGACCTGGAGTTAGATTTTTAATTTATAATAATTATGTATTAAATAATTTAAATTAATTATTAACTATTAAAGGGATTAAATTTATTTTTAATTTCATAATAACTCATTATAAATATTACTATTTTTTATTATTATAATAAAATAAATATAAAAAATTAAAATATTTAATAAATTATTAAAATTATGTAAAAATTTAATATTAAATAAATATTTTATTCTATAACGATAAAAGTACACATATATATATATATAATTATTAATGATTTATATATAATATATAGTTGAAATAGTATCATATTTTATATAAATAATTTAATAATTTAATTTTAATAAGTCTCTTCCTAGTAAGACTAATGGGAATAGTAAAAAATATGTTAATTAATAAGTCTATATAATTTAAAATTAAGCAATTATTTTTTATAAAGATATTATATATATCTTATTTAAAATAACGATTATATGAACATTATTATTTTACTTTTAAATTATTTTAAACTTATTAGATTATCTATATATTATATAAATTTTTAATTAATTAAAAAAAAAAATAAAAATTAACAGATTTTATGGCCTATTTAAACTTTAATTTTGTACCGTGTTTTTAAAAAATACATATAAATACAAAACAATTCGCCCGAATTTAAAATGAATTGCCTGACAAAAGGGTTACCTTGATAGGGTAAATCATATAGAATTGAACTATATTCATTGGCATTATGTTTAACAGAGTCAAACTGTTGCTAAAAGTATCAAAAACTTTTGTGCCTCGTACACTAAAACATACCAATTTTTAAAAAAGATAAGCTAATTAAGCTATTGGGCTCATACCCCACTTATAAAGGTTTTAACCCTTTTCTTTTTAATTTTTAAAAATTCATCAAAATTGTTATTTTTAATCACTCTAATAAGCGGAACCTTTATTACAATCTCGTCAAATTCTTGACTAGGGGCTTGAATAGGGCTAGAAATTAATTTGTTGTCATTTATTCCCTTAATAATTAACACAAATAATTTAATATCCTCAGAAGCTTCTTTAAAATATTTTTTAACTCAAGCTTTAGCTTCTTCTGTATTCTTATTTGCGGTTGCTCTTATATTTATTTTAGACACCATAAGAAATCCTTTTTTATTGAAATATAGTAATTTATTAATTTCATCGGCATTATTGTTAAAAAGAGGGGCAGCACCGTTTCATTTTTGATTTCCAGGAGTAATAGAAGGGTTAAATTGAAATAATAGATTAATTCTAATAACATGACAAAAGATCGCACCCTTAATGCTTTTATCTTATTGTTTAAGATTTAATTTTTTATGTTTTATTGTTATTCTTTCAATTTTAATTGGCTCATTGGGGGGTTTAAATCAGACCTCTCTTCGAAAATTAATGGCATTTTCTTCTATTAATCACTTAGGTTGAATAATTGCAGGAATAATTAACAGAGAAACCCTGTGAATAAGATATTTTGTATTTTATTGTCTTTTATCAACCACCATTGTAATTTTATTTCATAGTTTTAACTTATTCCACGTCAATCAAATATTTGTTTTATTTAATAACAACTCACTAATTAAATGCTCTCTTTTTGTTTCTTTTTTATCTTTAGGGGGTCTTCCGCCATTTTTGGGGTTTATGCCAAAATGATTAATTATTGAATCTTTGGTAAATATAAACTCAACTTTCTTATTAACTACAATGGTATGTTTAACTTTAATTACCTTGTTCTTTTATATTCGAATTTGTTATTCCGCATTTTTACTAAATCACAACGAAAATAGTTGAAACTTCAATAATTTTTACAACAATAAAATTTATTTAAGTTGTTTGTTTAGCTCGTTTTGTTCTATTTTTGGATTATTTTTTGTAAGATTATTTTATTGAATATTTTAATTGAAGGCTTTAAGTTAATTAAACTAATAGCCTTCAAAGCTATAAATATTAGTAAAAAATCTTTTAAGCCTTAGTAACTAAAAAATTACTCCCTCAGATTTGCAGTCTAATATCATTGTTGACTATAAAGCCTGATTAAAGGAGGGCAGCCCCCATAAATAGATTTACAGTCTATCGCCTAAAATTCAGCCATTTGATCAATTTTAATTTCGCGACAATGGTTATTTTCTACAAATCATAAAGACATTGGAACTTTATATTTTATTTTCGGGGCTTGAGCCGGAATAGTGGGAACGTCTCTAAGAATTTTAATTCGAGCTGAATTAGGACATCCCGGATCTTTAATCGGAGACGACCAAATTTATAACGTAATTGTAACAGCACATGCTTTTGTGATAATTTTTTTTATAGTAATACCTATTATAATTGGAGGGTTCGGAAATTGATTAGTGCCCCTTATATTGGGGGCCCCTGATATAGCTTTCCCTCGAATAAATAACATAAGTTTTTGAATATTACCTCCTTCTTTAACACTTTTATTGGCTAGCTCAATTGTTGAAAACGGGGCGGGGACCGGTTGAACTGTTTATCCACCACTATCTTCTGGTATCGCCCATGCCGGAGCTTCAGTAGATTTAGCAATTTTTTCTCTTCATTTAGCCGGAATCTCTTCTATTTTAGGGGCCGTAAATTTTATTACAACTGTAATTAATATGCGATCTAACGGAATTACATTAGACCGAATACCCTTATTTGTGTGATCTGTGGTAATTACAGCAGTTCTTTTACTCCTCTCTCTTCCCGTTTTAGCGGGGGCTATTACGATATTATTAACAGACCGAAACTTAAACACTTCATTCTTTGACCCTGCAGGTGGGGGGGACCCTATTTTATACCAACACTTATTCTGATTTTTTGGTCACCCAGAAGTTTATATTTTAATTTTACCGGGGTTTGGAATAATTTCCCACATTATTAGCCAAGAAAGAGGGAAAAAGGAAACATTTGGTTCTTTAGGAATAATTTATGCAATACTAGCAATTGGTTTATTGGGATTTGTAGTGTGAGCCCATCACATGTTTACCGTGGGTATAGATGTGGATACTCGAGCCTATTTTACTTCAGCAACTATAATTATTGCGGTACCTACAGGAATTAAAATTTTCAGTTGAATGGCTACCTTACACGGAGCTCAACTTACTTATTCCCCATCTCTTCTATGAGCCCTAGGGTTTGTATTTTTATTCACTGTTGGGGGACTTACCGGAGTAATTTTAGCTAATTCTTCTTTAGATATTGTTTTACATGACACTTATTACGTTGTAGCTCATTTTCACTATGTTTTGTCGATGGGGGCGGTGTTTGCTATTATAGCAGGATTCGTTCATTGATACCCTCTTTTTACTGGACTAACCCTTAACGAAGAATGGTTAAAGGCTCAATTTAGCATTATATTTTTAGGAGTAAATTTAACATTTTTTCCTCAACATTTTTTAGGTTTAGCAGGGATACCCCGACGTTACTCAGACTACCCAGATGCCTATACTTCATGAAACGTAGTATCAACGGTAGGCTCTACAATTTCATTATTTGGGATTTTATTTTTTTTATTTATTGTATGAGAAAGAATAATTTCACAACGAACCCCCCTCTATCCTTTACAATTAAATTCCTCAATTGAATGATACCAAAGACTACCTCCTGCAGAACATAGTTACGCAGAACTGCCTCTTTTAACTAATTTCTAATATGGCAGATTAGTGCAACGGATTTAAGCTTCGTGTATAAAGAATTTTCTTTTGTTAGAAAAATGGCAACATGATCTAATTTAGGCCTACAAGATAGAGCATCCCCCCTCATAGAACAACTCAATTTTTTTCACGATCACACCATATTAATTCTTATTATAATTACAATTTTAGTGGGTTATTTATTGGCTATACTATGCTTCAATAATTACACAAATCGAAACCTACTTCATGGACAAACCATTGAAGTAATTTGAACTATTCTGCCGGCTGTAGTGTTAATATTTATTGCTATACCCTCTTTACGGCTTTTATACTTATTAGACGAAATTAATGATCCGGCAATTACACTAAAAACAATTGGCCATCAATGATATTGAAGCTATGAATATTCAGATTTTTTAAACATCGAATTCGATTCTTATATAGTCCCTATAAATGAATTAGAATTAAATGGATTTCGACTATTAGATGTAGATAACCGAATTGTTCTCCCCGTAAACAATCAAATTCGAATTTTAGTGTCTGCCGCAGACGTCTTACATTCATGAACAGTACCCGCCCTTGGGGTAAAAGTTGATGCAACCCCTGGCCGACTTAATCAAACTAATTTCTTAATAAATCGACCTGGGTTATTTTTTGGCCAATGCTCAGAAATTTGTGGGGCAAACCACAGATTTATGCCTATTGTTATTGAAAGAGTGCCCACTAATTATTTCATTAAATGAATTTCTAGAATAAGTTCAGCTTCATTAGATGACTGAAAAGCAAGTAATGGTCTCTTAAACCATATAATAGTAGTTTAGCAACTACTTCTAATGAATAATTCTCAACAAAAAATTAGTTAAACATATAACATTAGCTTGTCAAGCTAAAATCATTAATCTATTAATATTTTTTGATCCCTCAAATAGCCCCTATTAGATGATTGTTTCTTTTTGGTATTTTTTCTATTACACTTATTATGTTTAATATTATAAATTACTATAGATTTTTACCAAAAACCCCCAATATTGAAAAAATAAATCAATCTTTTAAATCCACATCTCTTAACTGAAAATGATAACTAACTTATTCTCCGTTTTTGACCCCTCTACCACCATTTTTAACTTATCCCTAAACTGATTAAGAACATTTCTAGGGTTAATATTTATCCCGTGTTCTTTTTGATTTATGCCCTCTCGATACCATATTATTTGAAATAATATTATACTAACCCTCCACAAGGAATTTAAAACTCTATTAGGACCTAATGGCCATAGAGGAAGATCTTTCATTTTTATTTCTTTATTTAGTTTAATCCTTTATAATAATTTTTTAGGCTTATTCCCATATATTTTTACCAGTACAAGTCATTTAACATTCACGTTAGCTCTTGCAATACCCTTATGATTAAGCTTTATAATTTATGGTTGAATTAACCACACTCAACATATATTTGCCCATCTTGTCCCTCAAGGAACTCCTGCCGTATTAATACCATTTATGGTTTGTATTGAAACAATCAGTAATATTATCCGTCCAGGAACTCTAGCAGTTCGACTAGCAGCTAATATAATTGCAGGACACCTTTTATTAACCCTTTTAGGGAATACAGGGCCTTCTTTAACATACGCCATCGTGTCACTATTGCTAATCGCTCAAATTGCTCTTTTAGTGTTAGAATCTGCCGTAGCCATTATTCAATCCTACGTGTTTGCTGTGCTTAGAACCCTTTACTCTAGAGAAGTAAATTAATGTCAGCACACGCAAATCACCCATATCACTTAGTAGACTACAGCCCGTGACCCTTAACAGGAGCCATCGGAGCCATAACAACTGTTTCAGGTTTAGTGAAATGATTCCATCAATATGACGTAAGCCTATTTGTTTTAGGGAATATTATTACTTTATTAACGATATACCAGTGATGACGAGATATTTCACGAGAAGGAACCTTTCAAGGACTTCACACCCTTCCAGTCGCTTTAGGGTTACGATGAGGAATAATTTTATTTATTGTCTCAGAAATTTTTTTCTTTATTTCATTTTTTTGAGCTTTTTTTCATAGAAGATTATCCCCATCTATTGAATTAGGGACTTCTTGACCCCCTATAGGAATTATTGCATTCAACCCCTTCCAAATTCCTCTTTTAAATACCGCTATTTTATTGGCCTCAGGAGTAACCGTAACATGAGCCCATCACGGCTTAATAGAAGGGAACCACTCACAAACAACCCAGGGGCTATTTTTTACAGTTTTACTAGGAATTTATTTTACAATTCTTCAAGCCTATGAATATATTGAAGCCCCATTTACAATTGCTGATGCCGTTTATGGATCTACTTTTTATATGGCCACAGGATTTCATGGGTTTCATGTATTAATTGGAACAACTTTTTTATTAGTATGCTTGATTCGGCACATGAAACACCATTTTTCTAAAACTCATCATTTTGGATTTGAAGCCGCCGCTTGATATTGACACTTTGTTGATGTAGTGTGATTGTTCCTTTACATCTCTATTTATTGATGAGGAGGGTAAACTTATATAGTATATTAGTATATTTGACTTCCAATCAGAAGGGCTAAAAATTTTTTAGTGTAAGTAATTTTTTCTATAATAACAATTGGAATAATCGTAATACTGATTGCCTCAGTCGTAATGGTATTAGCCTCTTTTCTCTCAAAAAAAACAACGACAGACCGAGAAAAATCATCGCCTTTTGAATGTGGGTTTGACCCCATAAACTCTTCTCGCCTTCCCTTTTCAATTCGATTTTTCATAATCGCTATTATTTTTTTAATCTTCGACGTTGAAATTGCGTTAATCCTCCCAATAGTAATAACTATAAAATCATCAAATCTAATAATTTGAACTTCCACGAGATTATTTTTTATCTTTATTTTATTGGCCGGACTTTATCATGAATGAAATCAAGGAGCCTTGAACTGATCGGCTTAATTAGGGCAATAGTTAACTATAACATTTGATTTGCATTCAAAAAGTATTGACTTGTCAATTTACCTTAAAGAATATGAAGCGATAAATTGCAATTAGTTTCGACCTAATCTTAGGTAAATCTGCCCTTATTCTCCCGCCCCCTTCCCCCGCCTTAACTTACAACATATTTTCATTATCATTAATTGAAGCCAAAAAGAGGCATATCACTGTTAATGATAGAAATGAATTTTTAATTCCGATTAAGGAAATATGAGGATCAAGTAAAAGCTGCTAACTTTTTTCTTTAATGGTTTAACTCCATTTATATTTCTAGTTTATATAGTTTATAAAAACATTACATTTTCACTGTAAAGATAAAGAACTATTCTTTTATAAATAAACTAATTTTAATTATTTAATATTTAAAAATTATGACAATCTCCGTAACATCTTCAGTGTTAAGCTCTAAATATAAGCTATTTAAATTAAATAACCATCAAACTCACTAAAATAATCACTCACAAGATAAAACTTAATAGATAAATTTTTAAGTTATTATTCTGTAGAACTTGAGTGAAAGAAGAAAGAATTTTCATAGTCTTATAAAGGTGCTGTCCCCCAAAGTACTCTCTTCAACCCTGATCAAAACTTTTAATTACAGCTATCCCAATAAAAAGAGGGCAATAAATAAAACCAGTGGTGGATAAAGACGGCATAAATCACATGGACCCAGAAAAAAATCTAACGCCATAAAGTTGTAATGACTTATTAGAAAAATACAAAGCCACATTAGACATTAGATACCCAGAAATCCCCCCAGTTAAACAAACAAACAAAGTTAAAAATTTTAAATAATAAGGGAGACAAATTATATCGGGGGTAGGAAAAATTAATCATCTTAATATTCTCCCGCCAATAACAGCTATAACTAAAAGACCGAGCATTCTTTTTAATATTACTCAACCCTCATCGTTTAAGGGGTGTAATGCATTACTGTTAAAATCCCCCGTTAAAGAATAATAAACAAGCCGGAAAGAATAACAAACAGTCAACCCCGTAGAAAAGAAGTACAAAAAGAAGCTAAATATATTCATATAAGATAAACTAACTATTTCTAAGATTAAATCCTTAGAATAAAACCCAGCTAAAAAAGGTATCCCACATAAAGCTAAATTAGCCACATTTAGACAAGAAGAAGTAAGAGGCATCTGATAAGTTAAACCCCCTATTAAACGAATATCCTGAGAATTTTTTATATTGTGAATAATAGCCCCAGCACATATGAATAATAAAGCCTTAAATAAAGCATGAGTAAGCAAATGAAAAAAAGCAAGCTTAGGAAACCCTATAGCCAAAATTCTTATTATTAGCCCCAATTGACTTAATGTAGAAAGAGCAATGATTTTTTTTAGATCAAATTCAAAATTAGCCCCCAGACCGGCCATGAATATAGTTAAACCGGCGATTAATAATAAAAATCCCCCCAATCAAGTGTCAACCAATAAAACATTAAATCGAATTAATAAATAAACCCCTGCAGTCACTAAAGTAGAAGAATGAACTAATGCAGAAACGGGGGTAGGGGCGGCTATAGCAGCCGGAAGCCAAGAAGAAAAAGGAATTTGTGCACTTTTGGTTATAGCAGCTAATATCACTAAAACGCCAATTAATATTATTTCTGAATGAGATTTTATTAGTTCAATGTAAAAAATATAATTTCAGCCCCCATAATTCAATATTCAAGCAATAGCCAACAATAAGGCCACATCTCCAATTCGGTTAGATAAAGCAGTTAATATCCCAGCATTAAAAGACTTAACATTTTGAAAATAAATTACTAAACAATAAGAAACAAGACCTAACCCATCTCATCCCAATAGAATTCTAATTAAATTAGGGCTAATAATTAATATTATTATAGAAAAAACAAATAGTAAAACCAATAAAATAAACCGATTAATATTAAAATCATCAATTATATACTCTTTTCTGTAATAAATCACTAAGGAAGAAATTAATAGGACAAAAGACATAAATATTAAACTTATTCAATCAAAAAGAAAAGTCATAACAATAGATGTAGATATTAATCTGACAATTTCTCATTCAATAAAATAAACTAATTCATTTAATAAAAACTTTACACTTAAAAGAAATAAAGTTATTCTAATAGAAAATAAAGAAATAAAACTAATAAAACAAATTGAAATAATATGCAAGATCTAAAATGAACGATATCCATATCATTGACACCACAAATCAATATTTTAATTAAACTATTTAAATATAATTATAATCATAATAAACACACATCTCTCTTTAAAATTAAAAGATTTAAGGGAAATCAATGCAAAAATAATAATAAATATTCTCGGCTGAACCCCATAGAAAAAGAATAAGCCCCAGAAAATAACTTTCCATGTTGACTATAAGAGTACAAATAAAGAGTATAAGCGGCTCTAAAAAAAGACAATAAAGATAAACAAATTATAGAAACTCAAGACCATCCTACAATTCTATTTAATAGACTAATCTCACCTAATAAATTTAGGGTTGGCGGAGCCGCCATATTTCCAGAACATAATAAAAATCACCATAAAGCTATTCTAGGCATAAAATTTAATAAGCCCTTATTAATCAATAAACTCCGGCTTCCTAACCGCTCGTAAGAAATGTTAGCTAAACAAAAGAGACCCGAGGAACAAAGCCCATGAGCAATTATTAACGTAAAAGCCCCTCTAATCCCTCAAAAATATAAAGTTATTAACCCACCTAAAACGATCCCTATATGAGCTACCGAAGAATAAGCAATAAGAGCCTTTAAATCAGTTTGCCGTAAACAAACCAAACTAACTAAAACGCCACCCACCAATCTGATAGAAATCCATCAATAATTAAAGGATAAGCCCGCTTCTGTTAATATAGGAAACACACGAATTAAGCCATAACCCCCTAATTTTAATAAAATCCCAGCTAAAATTATTGACCCGGCAACAGGGGCTTCTACATGAGCCTTGGGTAACCATAGGTGGACTAAAAATATAGGCATTTTAACTAAAAAAGCAAAAATTAAAGATAAATAAAGCAATGAATAAAAAACGGATCTGTTCATTAAAAGAAAAAAATTTATAGTATAAACAGACCCCATTAAATAAAAAATACCGATTAATAGGGGTAAAGAAGCAAGCAAAGTGTAAAATAAAAGGTACATTCCAGCCTGCAGCCGCTCAGGTTGATACCCTCAACCCAAAATCAAAAATAATGTTGGAATTAGACTTCTTTCAAAAAATAAATAAAATAAAAATAAATTAGAGGCTCTAAAAGTCAAATAAAGTATAACCAGTAAAAACAAAATTATTAATAAAAAAAAATTACTATAATTATTTAATCGAAAAACAGTTTCTCTTGCCATAATTATAAGAGTACAAATCCACAATCTTAACAAAATCAGGCCATAAGACAAAACGTCTGAACCTAAAAAATAACTAATATTTATTCAATGAAAGCTATAAAAATTTAAAACGATAAATAAAAAAGAAATCAAAAAAAAATAATTTTGAACCGTTCAAAATCTTTTTTTTAAAAAACATAGGGGGGCTATAAAAAATAACATTATTAAAAATTTTAACATTGAAGAATTGAAAAAGTATTAAAATAATCATTTCCATGAGTGCGAATTATAGAAACTAAAATTGAAAGGCCTAAGGCCCCTTCACAAACTCTAAAAGTTAAAAATATTATTCTAAAAAACCCCTCATAATTATATAAATTTAAGTATATAAAAATAAAAAGAAAGAGTCTTAAAACAATAAACTCTAAGCTTAATAAAGTAGATAACAAATGCTTACGGTTAGAAACAAAAACGATACAGCCTCTAAAAAATAAAAATAAAGGTAAAAATCAGCCTATAAATGTCAACATTAGTTTTAATAGTTTAACAAAAACATTGGTCTTGTAAATCAAAAATAAGAAAAATTTTCTTTTAGATCTTCAGGAAAAAAGAAAGCAATCTTTATCTCTAATCCCCAAAATTAATATTTTAATTAAACTATTTCCTGAAATTATACAATTTATTATTTCAATAATAGCCTTTATTGTTAGATTTATTTTTATACAAATAAAACATCCTTTAGCCATAGGGTTAATATTACTTTTACAAACTTTATTTATTTGCTTAATCTCAGGGAATTATAACGAATCTTTTTGATTCTCTTATGTATTATTTTTAATTTTTTTAGGGGGTATACTAGTTTTATTTATTTATGTTACTTCTTTAGCGTCTAATGAAATGTTTACAATGTCTATAAAAATCCTTGTAATTTCTACAAGTGTAATTATGATGAGAATTTTAATAATTATATGTTTAGACCCCTATTTAATTCAATCATTTATTTACAACAATGAGATAAACCCACTATTTTCTTTGAGCTTAATAACTGAAGAAAATACAACAAATCTTAATAAACTTTATAATTTTCCAACCAACCTATTAACAATTTTATTAATTAATTATTTATTTTTGACCCTGATTGCAGCCGTAAAAATTACAAATATTTTTTACGGGCCCCTGCGACCTAAGTCTAAATAATAACAAATGAATAAACCACTACGATTGGAACACCCATTATTTAAAATTATAAATAATGCATTAGTTGATCTGCCAGCTCCTTCAAATATTTCTGCTTGATGAAATTTTGGGTCTTTACTAGGATTATGCTTAATTACTCAAATTCTAACAGGTCTTTTTTTAGCAATACATTATACTGCAGATATTGAAACTGCATTTAACTCAGTAAATCACATTTGTCGAGATGTAAATTACGGGTGATTATTACGAACCCTACACGCTAACGGAGCCTCATTTTTTTTTATTTGTTTATATATGCACGCAGGACGAGGAATATATTACGGGTCTTATCTTTATACCCCGACTTGAACTGTCGGTGTTATTTTATTATTTTTAGTTATAGGAACTGCTTTTATAGGATACGTTCTACCTTGAGGACAAATATCTTTTTGAGGAGCAACAGTAATTACGAATCTTCTATCCGCAGTTCCTTATTTAGGAATTGATTTAGTTCAATGATTATGAGGAGGATTTGCAGTTGACAATGCAACTCTAACGCGATTTTTTACATTCCACTTTTTATTTCCTTTTATTGTTGCGGGACTAACAATAATTCATTTATTATTTTTACACCAAACCGGATCTAATAACCCCCTAGGGATTAATAGAAATATTGATAAAATCCCATTTCACCCATATTTTTCTTTTAAGGATATCTTTGGATTTATTATAATAATTGCGCTATTAATTCTTTTAACCCTTATTTCTCCTTACGGTCTGGGAGACCCCGACAATTTTATTCCTGCTAATCCGTTAGTAACTCCCCCTCACATTCAACCCGAATGATACTTTTTATTCGCATATGCTATTTTACGATCAATTCCCAATAAATTAGGGGGAGTAATTGCTTTAGTTTTATCTATTGCTATTTTGTTAATTTTACCTTTTACAAACATTAGAAAATTCCGAGGAATCCAATATTACCCGATAAACCAAGTATTATTTTGAATCATAGTGACAACAATTATTCTTTTAACGTGAATTGGAGCTCGCCCAGTAGAAGACCCGTATATTTTAACAGGACAAATTTTAACTGTTGTTTATTTTTCTTATTATTTAATTAACCCCCTGGTTACTAAAATATGAGACTCTTTATTAGATTAATTAAGTTAATGAGCTTGAACAAGCTTATGTTTTGAAAGCATAAGATAGAAACATTAAATTTCTATTAACTTTACTAAAAAAAGTTATTTAAATTAAACTAAAAATTAGCATCTTTACCCCAATGAAAAAAAACAAGTAATTTAAAGAAAAAGGAAGAAAACTTTTTCAAGCTAAATACATTAATTTATCATAACGAAATCGAGGTAACGTGCCGCGAACTCAAATAAATATGAAAGAAATTACAGATAATTTAATAAAAAACATCACAGAATAAACATCAGCCCCCATAAAAATTACTACAAAAAGCATTCTTATAAACAAAATACTTGCATATTCAGCTAAAAAAATTAAAGCAAATCCTCCTCTTCTGTACTCAACATTAAACCCAGAAACTAACTCGGACTCTCCTTCAGCAAAATCAAAAGGAGTCCGATTAGTTTCTGCCAAAGAAGAAGCAAATCAGACTAAAGCTAAGGGAAAACTAATAACGATAAATCAAAGGTAACCTTGGTAAAGATTAAAAGATAAAAAATTGTAATTACCCACTAAAAAAATAAAGGATAAAAGGACTAAAGCCAAACTAACTTCGTACGAAATAGTTTGGGCTACGGCCCGAAGACCCCCTAATAAAGCATAATTTGAATTAGAAGATCAACCAGCAATTATAACAGTATAAACCCCTATACTAGTGCAACACAAAAAAAACAAAACCCCTAAATTAAAAGAATACAATTTGGTTAAATAAGGAATACACAACCAAATCAATAAAGCTAAGAATAAAGAAAAAATAGGGGAAAAATAATAAGAAATATAATTAGAAACTAAAGGATAAGTTTGTTCTTTTGTAAATAACTTAATTGCATCACTAAAAGGCTGAGGAACCCCCAAAAATCCCACTTTATTAGGACCCTTACGAATTTGGATATACCCTAAAACCTTACGTTCTAACAAAGTTAAAAAAGCAACCCCCACTATTACACAAATAATTAATAAAAGGCCCCCAATTAAAGGTATAAATAATTCTACTAAAATCAAGTACTACCTGTAATATAATTTACATATATAAATTCTAAATTTATGGCACTAATCTGCCAAAGTAGCTTTAATAATTTAAATTAAAACTATTTTTAATTTTCATTTAACTGTTATTGATAATTTTTTATATTTTTAATTGAATTCAAAAAATAAAATTTTATAATTTAAATATTTGGTCCTTTCGTACTAAAATATTTTATCTTAATAAAGATAGAAACCAACCTGGCTTACGCCGGTCTGAACTCAGATCATGTAAGAATTCAAGGGTCGAACAGACCCAAACTTTAAGCTTCTGCACCTAAAAATACTCTTAGTCCAACATCGAGGTCGCAATCTTTTTTATCGATAAGAACTCTTTAAAAAAATTACGCTGTTATCCCTAAAGTAACTTAAATTTTTAATCGATAAAATCGGATCAATAATTCATAAATCAATGTTTAATAAATTTAAGAGTTTATTAAATCTTAATGTCACCCCAACAAAATAATTTTATAAATAAAATTTAAACTATTCTTTATAAATAATAAAATAAAAATATAAAGCTTTATAGGGTCTTCTCGTCTTTTAATATTATTTTAGCTTTTTGACTAAATAATAAATTTCAACTATTAATTTTTATGATACAGCATATGCCTCATCCAACCATTCATACAAGCCTCCAATTAAAAGACTAATGATTATGCTACCTTTGCACGGTCAAAATACCGCGGCCCTTTAATATAAATTTTCAGTGGGCAGGTTAGACTTTTTATAAAATTCTAAAAAGACATGTTTTTGATAAACAGGTGAACATATAAATTTGCCGAATTCATTATAAAAACCTGACATTTTTAAAATATTTTTAAATTTTAATATACTAATTTTATCATTATTAATTCATTTATTTTATTAAGATGAATATTCTAATAAAACCCTAAACTTTAACTAAATAATAAAAAATATAAAATAAATTATAACAAAATTATTAATGTTGACTATTTCTAAGCCTACAATTATATTTTGATTAAATAAATTATAGAAATTTACTTTAAAGCTCATCCCTTAAAATATTTATATTAATAAATTAAATTATTTAAAAAATAAAATAATTTAATTAAAAATATATAAATTAAATTTATTTCTTAGAAAACTAGATATATTTAAGAACGATTAACGTTTCATTTCTAATAATTCATTTTTAATACTTATGCCACAGTAACTAAAATAAGAAATTAAATCTCTTAAACTCGAGAAAAATAAATAATTATTTTTTATTTGATAAACCCTGACACACAAGGTACGATAAGTTAAATCTTCTTTTTAAATAAAAATTTTTCAATTTATTTCAATTTTCTTTTACAATACTAATAAACTATTATTAAATATATTTTTTCTTTATACAAGACTAAAACAAATTTTTATTAAAATTATTTTTATTAAAACAAATAAAACCAACAATTTTTAAATTAATAAATAAATTTTAATCAAATTAAAACGATTTGCACGTATTTATTTTCGATGTAAACGAAACGCTTTACTCATTAAGCTTTAAATTGTCATTCTAGAGGCACCTTCCAGTACATCTACTATGTTACGACTTATCTCATTTTAATTAAATAATGAGAGCGACGGGCGATGTGTGCATGTTTTAGAGCTAAAATCAATTAATTTAAATTGTTTAATAAATTTACTATCAAATCCACCTTCAATCTTTAATTTCATAAAAAAATTCATTTAACTAAATATTATTGTAATCCATTTCTACTTAATCATAAACTGCACCTTGACCTGACATCATTTATAGTTAAAAGGTTAGAAAATTATTTTCTCTCCTAAGATATTCTGATGACGGCGATATACAAATTGAAAACAAAACTAAGTAAGGTAAAACGTGGACTATCGATTACAGAACAGATTCCTCTGAATAGACTAAAACACCGCCAAATTCTTTAAGTTTCAAGAATATAACTAATAGTACTCTAATGCGACCGAAATTTATTATTTAAATAATAGGGTATCTAATCCTAGTTTTAATTTAAAAATTTTTAGCTTCAAAAAATTTTTTCATAAAAATAAATAATAATTTAAAATTTCACCTAAAAATTATTAAATTATTTTTAATTATGCTATTTTAACTATTAATAATAATATTTACTTGCATTATTTGTATAACCGCGGTAGCTGGCACAAATTTTACCAATACTTATAAAAATTACTATTTCAAAATTTCTTTTATAAACAATACCGATTACTGCGAATAAAATATAAAAAATAATTCTTTAAGAATTAAAAAATTTCTCACATAAATTTACATGTAAAATATTATTAAAGTAAATTATTTAACCAGAATAAAACATATAATTAATACTATAATAAAAAACAGCTGGGGCAAATAAATTTTTATTAAACTGTTACAATTAGGTAACAAAAATTAATTAAAAAAACTAAGAATTATTTTTTTTTAAATAACCCAATTTTTATAAAGTTAATTAATTTAATCTTAGTAACTAAAATAAGTAAAATCACTATTTCCCAACAATTTTGGGAAAAATTCAACAAAAACTGATAAAATTTTTATTCTACAATTTTAAATAAACCCCTTAAATTTTATTTAAAATTTTTTAATAATAATTAAATAATAAACTTATTAATTTAAAGTAAAAATATTATTAATTAATTAAAACTATACCGCAACTAACTAAACTTCAAGATAATCCCTTAATTTATAATGAAGTTTGCTGGTTAATTAATTTAATAAGCTATTAATCT